TTTCGTTCTAGTGCCCGAAAATAATATTCTAAAGCTTTTGTATGTTCTCCGTTACTTGTGTGGATAAGGCCTATGTTATAGAGTATATAGCTTCGATCATAGGGATCAATTTCTAGTCGCATAGCTTCATAATAATTCTGTAAAGCTTCCGCATAATTTCCTTCGGATTGAGCTGACATCCGTTACGGTCGTCATTCGATTCAAAGAATTCTCCGTTCCAGAAACGTACATGAGATTTTCATCTCATACGGCTCCTCCCTTATGTGCATAATGAGAATAATACATGGAATCAAAAAAGATTGAAATATTCTCCTTATGACCTAAGTGGGGCTAATGTTTTTACAAGAAATCTCTAGCCAACCTTCCTGCAAAAGATCTTTTCTTAACATCACGCGCGTTGGTACTGGTACTAAATAAAATCGAAACTCCAACAATTTCTTTGTTCTCAACGCCCCTTAATTTCCAGGAATTAATCACTTCAACAGTCTTCGATGGTTATAAGGGTATCCAAAGTACGAACGAGATGGATGTTTGTTGTCCCAACCATTCTTCTTAGTCCCGATCCCGATAAGGAAAAGGGGTAATTTCTAACAAAGTTTTCGTGTTGTTGATTCCTAGGCGTAGCGCCTCTTCCCCTATATGCCGCCTATCGGTACTAGTGTAGTAGGGTTGACCTGCAATACAGAACCCATAGGTGTAACCTTTCGCTCAATACTAGAATCGACAATTGAAGCATCTGAGGCTGCATTAATCGGGGACACACGACAGAAGGAATTGTTTTATCTATAAACTTCACCTTCAACAAGCGTAGATTTTTGAAAAAATCTTTTTTCGTTCTTTTCTCTCCCGAATCATCTGTCTTTCTCCTAAGACTGAAAGCGGTAAATAAAAGAATAATCAAATCACACCATCTCTGTAATAGGTAAATGCCTCTTTTTCTCCTGAAGTTGTCGGAATTATTCGTAATAAGATATTGGCTACAATGGAAAAGGTCTTATCAATAAAATTTCCATTTATCCGCGATCTAGGCATAGGTAGAAATCCATTCTAAAATTCTTTTCATTACCTCTCGTGAGAAAATGATCCCACAAACAAAGGAATTGTGCAGTACGAAATAACATAAAAGCAGACTCATTAAAAAAAAAGATATGACCTTCTACTCCAATTTTTAATTTTTGACAGGAGTCGATAAAAAATCAGAAATATTTGAATCCGCTTCGATTTCATCCAAATGTAGTAGTATAAGAATGAAAGGAACTATTCCGATTTGATCGAAGTTGAAGATTCAAAGAATTTCTCCCGCGGATTAGGATAATTCGAGAAGTTTTTCTTAAATTATGATCGAAAGAAGAAAAAGAATTGAATAATCGTTCTATGATGAAAATAGAATAACCCCCCCTTTTTGTGTTTTGTGCATAGCGGGTATACGCTTATACACTATACAATCAAATCTAAAAATTCCTGGGATGATTTATGAATTTGTAATAGATTTACGGGTTAAGGGGTTGTTGTTGAGCGATCTAAAACTGGAAAGAAATTTTCGAATTCTTAAAATTCGAATTTAAAGATAATTATGATCTAAAGGTATCCATTAACCATAGTCTAAAAAAAATAGACCGATCGGTTGATTCGTTCCAATTCATTGATTGAATCCGGTATAAATATCAGAAAAAAAATAGGAGCGCTGTCTTGGTAAACAAGATATATATCTTTATTGTTTTTAACAGTTTTTCACAAAAAAAAACTCTCTTTTTCTCTCAGGCTCGAAGAAAAAATTCTTTCTTTGATGAAAAGTTTTCTATTTTTATAGTTAGAATAGATTCGATTGTCTGTACCCATCTAACAATCGAATCTGAACAACTCGCTATTCACTCGTATTCTCGGTCATAATCATTATGTAGGAGAGATGGCCGAGTGGTTCAAGGCGTAGCACTGGAACTGCTATGTAGGCTTTTGTTTACCGAGGGTTCGAATCCCTCTCTTTCCGTACCTTCACCTAATTCACCAATGTTACTGACCACAATGTATCAAATCAAAAAACAATGAATACCAACCAGTCAGACCTTTCTTTGAGATAGATTCTCAATTCCTAATTTCTGTGATACGGAAAATACAGGAAAGAAAGAGCGGGCAGGGGAGAAAAATCTCCCTACCGATCTATGATACATGAATGGGAGAAAAATCCAAATCGCCGGATCAACTTCCTTACCTTGTGTCCCTTTACTTAACTTAGGTGAAAGAGGCAATTGTACGAACCCTTGGTTTGTTATTTGAGTTCGGTTTAAGTCTGACGAGAATAATATTCTACAACAAGCAATTCGTTTATTTTCAAACCAACCCATTGACTATCTATTATTTGATTGACTAATCCTTTATATTGGAATGCGTGAAGAGTCAAATGTTTTGGCAATTCCTCGTGGTGGGATGAATCAAGATAATTTTGAATCAGAGCTTTAGATTTTTGGTCATCCCTTGCTGTAATAATATCTTGGGGTTTGCA